TTATTCCCGTAGCTTCAGGTGGTATTCACGTTTGGCATATGCCTGCTCTGACCGAGATCTTTGGGGATGATTCTGTACTACAGTTCGGTGGAGGAACTTTAGGACACCCTTGGGGTAATGCGCCAGGTGCCGTAGCTAACCGAGTAGCTTTAGAAGCATGTGTACAAGCTCGTAATGAAGGACGTGATCTTGCTGCTGAGGGTAATGCAATTATCCGTGAGGCTTCCAAATGGAGTCCTGAACTAGCTGCCGCTTGTGAGGTATGGAAAGAGATCAAATTTGAATTTCAAGCGATGGATACTTTGGATTAGCCAAAAAGCTAACAAACGGGTAATTACTCTCCGTTCTCTTAATTGAATTGCAATTAAACTCGGCCCAATCTTTTACTAAAAGGATTGAGCCGAATAATACTTTGGATTAGCCAAAAAGCTAACAAACGGGTAATTACTCTCCGTTCTCTTAATTGAATTGCAATTAAACTCGGCCCAATCTTTTACTAAAAGGATTGAGCCGAATACAAAGATTCTATTGCATATATGTTGGATAAATACATATATCTCTAGATATACAAGATTTGAAATATAAAATCTAAGACTCAAATGTTTCTATTGTTGTCTTGTATCCACAATTAAACCTATGGATTCTTATCCTTAGGATTGGTATATCCTTTATATATCCTGTAGTTTCCCTGAATCAAGCGAAGTATCACAAATCTTTCGACCCACCCCATATATTATATTGTCTTCTTCGTTTCGTGTTAGAATAGAACCTTAATTTATTACTTGTTATTAGTTTTTTATTAGACGAGATTTTACGAATGTTTCGAGGAGAGAACAAATAGTTCTTTTTTTGTTCGATACGAAGACATAGGAAAAACCCCTCTTTACCATTATTATTTATAATATTTAGAATCCATCATATTCATATATAGTTATAGTGAAGTTTTACCCCCGAATTCCCATAAAACAAAAAAGAATCCTTTTTCACACTTCAGTGATTGAATTTCTATGTTTAGTCTGATAGGAAATAAATAAAACTAAAGAATTGCGGCTCGAATGACTATTCATCTATTGTATTTTTATGCAAATAAATAGGGGGCAAGAAAACTCTATGGAAAGATGGTGGTTTAATTCGATGGTGTTTAAAAAGGAGTTAGAGCGTAGGTATGGGATAAAGAACTCAATGGACAATCTTGGTCCTGTTGAAAATACTAATGAAAGTGAAGATCCGAATAGAAAAGGTAGGGCTAAAAACATTCATAGTTGCATGGGTCGTGACAATTCTAGTTACACTAATGTGGATCGTTTATTCGGCTTCAAAGACATTTGGAATTTTCTCTCTGATGATACTTTTTTAGTTAGGGATAGTAATGGAGATACTTATTCTATCTATTTTGATATTGAAAATCATATTTTTGAGATTGACAACGACCATTTTTTTATGAGTGAATTAGAGAATTCTTTTTATCATTATCGCAATTCTAGTTGTATGAATAATGGATCCACGAGTGAAGATTCCTTATCCAATCGTTACATGTATGTAACTCAATCTAGTTGGAATAATCACATTAATAGTTGCATTGACAGTTATCTTCAGTCTCAAATCCGTATTGATACGTCCATTGTAAGTGATAGTAGTGACAGTTACATTTCTAGGCGCATTTTTGATAAACGTAGAACTAGTAGTGAAAGCGGGAGGCCCAGTCTACGAACCCGCGCGAAAAGTAGTGATTTAACTCTAAGAGAAGGGTCTAATGATCTCGATGCAACTCAAAAATACAGACATTTGTGGGTTCAATGCGAAAATTGTTATGGATTAAATTATAAGAAATTTTTGAAATCAAAAATGAATATTTGTGAACAATGTGGATATCATTTGAAAATGAGTAGTTCAGAAAGAATCGAACTTTCGATTGATCCTGGTACTTGGGATCCTATGGATGAAGACATGGTCTCTCTGGATCCCATTGGATTTCATTCGGAGGAGGAGCCTTATAAAGATCGTATTGATTCTTATCAAAGAAAAACAGGATTAACTGAGGCTGTTCAAACAGGTGTAGGTCAACTAAATGGTATTCTCGTAGCAATTGGGGTTATGGATTTTCAGTTTATGGGGGGTAGTATGGGATCCGTGGTGGGAGAGAAAATCACTCGTTTGATTGAGTACGCTACCAATCGACTTATACCTCTTATTATAGTGTGCGCTTCGGGGGGGGCGCGCATGCAAGAAGGAAGTTTGAGCTTGATGCAAATGGCTAAAATATCATCTGCCTTATATGATTATCAATCCAATAAAAAGTTATTTTATGTATCAATCCTTACATCTCCTACTACTGGTGGGGTAACAGCTAGTTTTGGTATGTTGGGAGATATCATTATTGCCGAACCCAATTCCTACATTGCATTTGCGGGTAAAAGAGTAATTGAACAAACATTGAATAAAACAGTACCTGAAGGTTTACAAGCGGCTGAATATTTATTCCAGAAAGGTTTATTTGACCTAATCGTACCACGTAATACTTTAAAAAGTGTTCTGAGTGAGTTATTTAAGCTCCACGCCTTTTTTCCGTTGAATTCAAATTCAATCAAGTAGAGCGTATTAAGTTCAATTATTTTATTTGTAGCAAACAAGTAGTTAGCTTGTCGGAATTAAAGTAAATAAGAACGCAATTTTCTTTGGTTGGTGACCTAAGATCTAATTGTAGAAAGAAGCAAAAGTTGCGGATAACTCTTTTTTTTACCTAGATTTCCCATTACTAATTAAGAAGTCTTTATCAAGAAGATAAAAGCGTGAGTTCTTCCTTTAGTGACATTAGGCAAATAAAACGAATTTCGCCTTACGTAGATAATCAAATATAGAAAAGATAGATATATAGTTTTTTATCTTTCTGCATCGCCCGAAAATCTCATTTTCACTAAAAATCCTGGTTGTGTCGCATTCTAGCAAATCTTTCGATAATTTGTAAGAAACCTTTTCAAATTAGAAGACAAGAACAAAACACAAAGAAATTAAGAAAAAAAAATATAATTAATATAATAAAGTTGATTATCATAGGTATCTTTCGTGTAGAAAGATGAATAAGTCCATTTATTTAGTTCTACATTCCTTGGACTTAGTCTATATACTCACTTAGATATATAGATATTTATTACTTCTATAAGAATTTTCAAATTCAATTTCTTAAGAAATTGAATTGAATAATAAAGACCAATTCATAATAATTACAATTTTGAATTATAATTATTGTAAAATATGATATAAAAAAATAATAACAGGTGCAAATAGTAAATCGAGGTACCCCATTTTATGACAACTTTCACTTTTCCCTCTATTTTTGTGCCTTTAGTAGGCCTAGTATTTCCGGCAATTGCAATGGCTTCTTTATTTCTTTATGTTCAAAAAAACAAGATTGTTTAGATCTTAGGGGACACAATCTCATCTATTTTTTTTTTTAACTTCTACTTGCTAGCATAACACAGATATTTATTTCTTTCGGGAAATGGAAATATGGTATGACATGTGATTTCTAAAGGAAAAAGCTATTATGCCTGCAGAAAATGATCTATGGGTAAATAAATCCCAGCTAGTTTCAAATAGAGCAGGATCGTTGGATACCTAAAGTTGGTGGATCCATCTGTAATATGTATATTTGGGATTTAAGGAAAGGTATGTTATTAGTTTAGATCTAACCAATTTGATAAATTACTCCTAAGGGTTCACATCAACTAGCACTAGTTCACATCAAACTAGTGCTAGTTTGATGAGACTTCTTTCGGAAACAAAAAAAAGTAAAGTCAAAATAATTTGGGGTATTCTCTCAATTCCAATAAAATTAAATCGGATGAAGTATGAGTTGGCGATCAGAACATATATGGATAGAACTTATAACGGGGTCTCGAAAACTAAGTAATTTTTGCTGGGCCCTTATCGTTTTTTTAGGTTCATTAGGATTCTTATTGGTTGGAACTTCCAGTTATCTTGGTAGAAATTTGATATCTTTTGTTCCGGCTCAGCAAATTGTTTTTTTTCCACAAGGGCTCGTGATGTCTTTCTACGGGATCGCTGGTTTCTTTATTAGTTCCTATTTGTGGTGCACAATTTCCTGGAATGTAGGTAGTGGTTATGATCGATTCGATAGAAAGGAGGGAATAGTATGTATTTTTCGTTGGGGATTTCCTGGAAAAAATCGTCGCATATTCCTCCGATTCCGTATAAAAGATATTCAGTCCATTAGAATAGAAGTTAAAGAGGGTATTTATGCTCGTCGTATCCTTTATATGGACATCAGAGGCCGGGGGGCGATTCCGTTGACCCGTACTGATGAGAATTTGACTTCACGAGAAATTGAACAAAAAGCCGCCGAATTGGCCTATTTTTTGCGCGTACCAATTGAAGTCTTTTGAGAAAAGGAAATGGGCTGAAGAATGAATGCTTTCTCAGCAGGAGGGAAAAAATTCCTGTTTTTTCTATAACATAATTTAACTGAAGTTTCGTCAAAACGTTCAGTCGAGCCAAAGCCGATATATATGGAACAACCCTAAAACAAAACCCCCTCCTTTGTGGTTTTTTATGCGTATCCAAATCCATGCAACTCAATTCAAACAAGTAACTAATTGAACTACTAGATTCAATTCATCGGATATATCAAATGATTTCGAAAGAAATCAATTCATCTTTTTTCAATATTTGTTGGAATTGATACTTTAGATGCAGATAAATCCTATCGTGTAAATTATTTCTGTCAATCGACCCTTTAATTTATCCTTTCTTTTGTGTTCCATTACTAATACTAACCAATAATGGGTTTTCTTAATAATGATAACTGGTCCATTTCTGTCTTGTTTTACCACTCATTTTTTTTATCATCACAATATCTTTCTCTCAATTATTCTATTCTTGGATATGGGTAATCGTTGGAATTTTTCAAAATATTCTATATTTTTATAGAAAAGGAATTCTTTCGTCTCAAAATATCAATAATATTCATTTCTTAAAGTGTCTCCTTTCGGTCATTCATCGAAAGGAGACACTTTAAGAAATTTGATGAATTGAGAGATCTGGAAACAATATTTTTGATTATTTCTTGATTCGAATTCGAAGCGGAGTCGTAGTCTATTTTTGTATTCGTTCTAGATTCACACAAAATCACAAATAAAATAGATTCATAGGTTTGACACCTTGTCTAGAACTCATGGGTAAAAGAAATATTCGATCACATATAGTCGACGAATGAAGTGGGTTAATTAATAATTCACAGACGAAAAATGGCAAAAAAGAAAGCATTCATTCCTCTTTTGTATCTTGCATCTATAGTGTTTTTGTCCTGTTGGATTTCTCTCTCATCATTTACTAAAAGTATGGAATCTTGGGTTACTAATTGGTCGAATACTGATCAATCCGAAATATTTTTGAATGATATTCAAGAAAAAAGTATTTTAGAAAAGTTCATAGAATTAGAGGAAATCCTCTTCTTGGACGAACTGATCAAGGAATACTCGGAAATACATCTACAAAAGCTTCCTATAGGAATCCACAAAGAAACGATCCAATTAATCAAGATACACAATGAGGATCGTATCCATATGATTTTGCACTTCTCGACAAATATAATATGTTTTGCTATTCTAAGTGGTTATTCTATTTTAGGTAATGAAGAACTTGTTATTCTTAACTCTTGGGCTCAGGAATTCCTATATAACGTAAGCGATACAGTAAAAGCTTTTTCGATTCTTTTATTAACGGATTTATGTATCGGATTTCATTCACCCCGCGGTTGGGAACTAATAATTGGTTCTGTCTACAAGGATTTTGGATTTGTTCATAATGATCAAATCATATCTGGTCTTGTTTCCACTTTTCCAGTTATTCTCGATACTATTTTAAAATATTGGATTTTCCGTTATTTAAATCGTGTATCTCCGTCACTTGTAGTTATTTATCATTCAATGAATGATTAATAAATGATCTACCGATATTAATCTAATCAAATTATAATGTTTCTTAATGTGTAGTTCTACATAAGCTTTCTACCCGGGGGGTTTTCATCCTATAGCATTCCAGTAAAATGATTCCAGTAAATAGCAGAATCGTGGATAGGGAACTATACGAGCGACCTACCCAATTTATTGTAGAAATTTTCGGATCAATGATTAGACCATGCAAACTAGAAATACTTTTTCTCGGATAAAGGAACAGATTACTCGATCTATTTCCGTATCGCTCATGATATATATCATGACTCGAACATCCATTTCAAGTGCATATCCCATTTTTGCGCAGCAGGGTTATGAAAATCCACGAGAAGCGACTGGGCGTATTGTATGTGCTAATTGCCATTTAGCTAATAAGCCCGTGAATATTGAGGTTCCACAAGCGGTACTTCCTGATACTGTATTTGAAGCAGTTGTTCAAATTCCTTATGATAAGCAAGTGAAACAAGTTCTTGCTAATGGTAAGAAAGGGGGTTTGAATGTAGGGGCTGTTCTTATTTTACCGGAGGGGTTTGAATTAGCTCCTTCCGATCGTATTTCTCCCAAGATGAAAGAAAAGATAGGCAATTTGTCTTTTCAGAGCTACCGCCCTAATCAAAAAAATATTCTTGTGATAGGGCCTGTCCCTGGTCAGAAATATAGCGAAATAACCTTTCCTATTCTTTCCCCCGACCCCGCTACTAAGAAGGATGTTCACTTCTTAAAATATCCTATGTACGTAGGGGGAAATAGGGGAAGGGGTCAGATTTATCCCGACGGAAGCAAGAGTAACAATACAGTTTATAATGCTACAGGAGCGGGTATAATAAGTAAAATCATACGAAAAGAAAAGGGGGGGTACGAAATAACCATAACAGATCCGTCGGATGGAGGTCAAGTGGTTGATATTATCCCTCCTGGACCAGAAATTCTTGTTTCAGAAGGTGAATCCATCAGATTTGATCAACCATTAACGAGTAATCCTAATGTGGGTGGATTTGGTCAGGGAGATGCAGAAATAGTACTTCAAGATCCATTACGTGTCCAAGGTCTTTTATTCTTCTTGTCATCTGTTATTTTGGCACAAATCTTTTTGGTTCTTAAAAAGAAACAGTTCGAGAAGGTTCAATTGGCCGAAATGAATTTCTAGACTCGCCGATTTATCGATATCAAGTTTGTAAAAAGAAACAAATTATTGTTGTCGATTATGTATCATCAAAAAAAAACTGAAATTCTGAAAAACCTTTTATTTACTTGTTTATACTATTTTTCTACGAGCTTCGGGGAATCTCTTGTACCGCATTCCTAGTCATATCATATATAGGTAGATCTTTTTTGAAGAAGACTATTTTATTTGACTTTGCCACCGCTTTCTTTGTTTTTTTTTAGCCAAATTGAATTCGTACGACTATGTTACTATACTATATGCCGGATTTCAATTATAAATCTTATTCTATTTCAAATAGAATAAGATTGGGATAGATAGTCGCATAAGTAAGCGCGGAACTATAAATGCGGGCAACAAATACTT